CTTGGTTGAGACCATACGGAAAAATAACATTGCCAAAAATTGATAAGGTAATATTTCCATTTATGCATCATAAGAGATGTCCCTTTTGAAGCCAGAATTGATTTTCCTTGATACCTAACATAATGCAGGAAAGGGTCTTTGAAAAACCATAAAATAACCCCCAAATCTTTAGTAAAAGTTTTTCCTTTTACTAGATATTCTAGCTTTCCATAAAAATGGCTTCGTTCAAGAAGAGCTCCAAAAGATGTTGCTCGTAAATGAGCGGATTGGTTACGGAGAAAAGCGAAAATGGATTCGTGTTCACATACATGGAAATTATATAGGAACAAGAATAATCTTTGATTCCTGTTTGAATTTGAAAAAATAGAAATGGATTTTTTTGAAGTAATAAGACTATTACAGTTACGATACTCATAAAGAAAGAATCGTAATAAATGCAAAGACGAAGTATCTTTCACCCAGTAGCGAAGAGTTTGGACCAAGATTTCTAGATGGATAGGGTAAGGTATTAATATATCTAACACATAATTTAAATGTAAAAATTTGTCCTCGAAAAAGGGAAATATTGAATGAATTGAGCGCAAATTATGAGATTTCACTATTTCTTTTTCTTTTCCCTCTCGAAAAGATATTAACAGTAGGGAAAATGGAATTTCCACAATGACTGCAAATCCTTCTGATAGCATTTGAGAATACAAATTCTTCTTGTGCTTGTACCCAAAAAATTCATTTTTGTTCGAATCATTAGCAGAAAAAATGAAATGATTCTGTTGATACATTCGAGTAATTAAACGTTTCACAATTAGTAAACTGTATTTCTTGTTGCCTGGATTTTCCAACAAACTCGATTTATTTAATCCATGATCATATGCAAATGCATAAATATATTCCTGAAAGATAAGTGGATAGCAAAAGTTGTGTTTCCAAGACCTATCTAGTTCTATATATCTGTGGAATTCTTCCATTTAAAATTAGACCAAAAACTAACAAAAACAAAAATGTAGGGGTTTCTTGGATTATCAAATGATACATAGTGCGATACAGTCAAAACAAGGTATTCTATTCTGAAATAATAGGTACCTCGGAGACAAGTAAATCCATCAAGGGATTCTCCATTTTTTTCCATCTAATTGTTTTTTATTTTGTTATAGGATAACAAATAATAAAACACGATGGTTAGAAATCCTTTATTTTTTCAACACAATCGCTCTTTTGATTTTGGAAAAGTATCTTTATCAATATACTGTTTCTTCTACACATTCATCTTGATTCTCCATATGGAGAATCGAGAATCTAATAGTTAGGATTCACTAAAAAATAAATAATCCATTCATGGGAGAAGCCTTTCCCGCATCAGGCACTAATTTTTTTTAACGTTTAATTAGATCGGGGAATCATTCAAATTACGAAGATAAGCTCGTTACTCTTTCTTTCCCTAGAATTTTAACCATAGGGCTCGATCCATTTATTCAATCGACCCAACTTTGAATTCATTTCGTTCAATTCAAATAACGTTTGATACCGATTTGGTAAGAATGCAATATTCTCCGAATTCTCTATTGATACGACATGCTCTTTTTTCCATTCATTTCCTTTCAGGATCAGTCGTGGTCTTATAAACTCTACCGATGATGTAGACGAATCCGTTGCTTCATCCAAATATGTAAAAGATCCTAGCCGCACTTAAAAGCCGAATACTCTACCGTTGAGTTAGCAACCCCAAAAACAAAATAGATATTTTATGTATATGTAGAAACAATCGGGATCAAAATTCAAATAAAAAACTTTGATTTTAATCTGTAATCAAAATGTTGAATTAGCAATAAATCCAAACAACGTTTTCTATATGATTGGGCGTAAGGCAGAAATAAACCATACCATTTTTTTTTTCCTTCACAATTGAATTATATTTGTTCAATACACTCTTGTCAATATGAAAAATACAATTACAATGTCGAAAGAAAAAAGAAATTCAATTGAAATATTGAAATAAAATATTTCATATTTATTAATAAATAAATAGAACAAAATTAAATAAAAAATAGAAATTATATATGATTATGATTATTTATATATTAAGTATTAATATAAATAAATATATAAAATATATAATATGATGGATTATATGGTTATAATAACCATTATTAAATTGAATTCTAAGGAAAAAATCTAAGTTAAGTATAACAAAAAACTTGTGTTGGATTGGCACTACATAATCAATCTACATAAATAGATGAATAGAAAAGGAAGAATAAAAAAAGTTATACCAAACTAGAACCTCATTCTCTTTTTTTTTTTTTATTTCATAAAGTGAAAGTGAACTTCGTTTAATTTTCGTTAGGTCGAAATTCTTTAAAAACCTCTGCCCTCTTTAAAATATCATAAACTGTTTCTGTAGGTTGAGCCCCTTTTTCAAGAAAATCTAGAATAGCAGGAACATTTAAATAAGTTTGATTATTTATTGGATCATAAAAACCCACTTTACGAAGATCTCTTCCCTCTCTTCGGGACCGAACATCAATTGCAACGATTCGATAGACGGCTCATTGGGATAGATTAACTCAACAATAACCCCCCCTGGAAACGTATAGGAAGTTTTCTCCTCGTACGGCTCGAGAAAAATGATTCGAAGTTATGTATTATAATGGCAAATGAAATAAGTCCATAAAATCATAATTAATTATTTCATTCTTTTTCTTTCCTAAAACAGAAAATCATTTGTATACTCCTAACTCAAGTTAACTAACTCTTAAATGGATCAAAAAAAATCCTTTGGCAAGTTCATTTATTGAGCAGTCTCGAATACCCTTTTGGTTTCATTTAGATTAGAATCAATTTGAATTCGGTATTCTGATCCAAATTTTATTTCAATTGTTGCACAAATTAAAAAAAGTATAAAAAAAAGTAAAAGGGTGTTTACTTGTTCCGAAATCCTTTATCTTTGTTTTGAATCATTGGGTTTAGACATTACTTCGTTGATTTTTAATCCTTTCAAAAATGGCAGCAACATACCCTTTTTGTTATTTTTTTTTCTATCAAAGAAGAAAATCATACTAACGGCGTATTCATGCACGCTATATATAATTTTTATTGAAAAAATTTTATCAATTCCAACAAAATTCACTTTGAGATTTAAGAGATTTAAAACTTGCTTGATTTGAATCCTTTCAATTTATCTGTCAAAGATATACTTACGAAGTTATTCCAACTTATTGATTGACACTAACCCTAGACCCTTACCCCTTGAAAAACGAATCAATACTTTTTACTCGAGCTCCATCATGTACTATTTCCATTACACCCCACCAAGAAATCAATCCGAAATCCGGCGGGATTCCAACGGAACAGAACAAAGGATGTCGAGTCAAGAGCATCCTTTATTAGATTCAAGAATGATGGATATAAGAATCCATAACGGATCATGTCCTTCAAGTCGCACGTTGCTTTCTACCACATCGTTTCAAACGAAGTTTTACCATAACATTCCTCAAATTTAATTTTGTTGGAACCGCTATGCGGTTGATTCAATTATGGAATCATGAATAGTCATTGGTTCTGTTAGGATAGTTCGTCCATAAGATATAGAATATATCTTAAGGTATTATGTTTATGTTAATTTCGAATTTTTTTTCTAATTAGAATTAGAAAAATTCAGTTTGTTTTCTATTTTATATATTTTATTATAGAAAATAGAAATCGAATTTAGATTTAAAGAATTAAATATTTTAATAAAAATATATATAACAAACTTCCTTATATATTTTATATGAATATTCTATATGAATATGAGGGGATGGATATATCACAACGTTTTTTTTTTATTTTTATTTTTTTTGAAATGTGAAAAAAGAAAATACATTTTTGTTCGAATCATTAGCAGAAAGAATCAATCAAATTCTATCCAATATTACACGTTATAAACGTAAAAAAACAATCTTAATTATTTTCATTATTTACTATAATTACTCTGGGACGGAAGGATTCGAACCTCCGAATAGCGGGACCAAAACCCGATGCCTTACCACTTGGCCACGCCCCACTTTGATTTCTATTCGACAGTAATAAACATTACTGTTGTTATTGATAGTTCGTCAATTCCAGCCAAAATATCTAAAGAATCAATTAGATTCTGTTGTTTATATTTTTACACATGTAGATATAGAATCGAACTTTATTTATTGATCATTACATAGAATTCCATTAAGATATTGTATGAAAGTAGAATTTTTTCTATTCTCAAAAGAGAATGGAAGGTTTTTTGGTTGAGTGAATAAGTTAAAAAAAAAATAAAGATTTTTTATCTATCTTTTTTGATTTTATTCATTTTTCCCTTCTATAAAAAACTCAATCAAAATACAATTATCTTAAAAACAAAATGTCTGTTATGCTTAATATCTTAAGTTTGATCTGTCTTAATTCTGCCCTTTATTCGAGTAGTTTTTTCTTAGCCAAATTACCTGAAGCCTACGCTTTTTTGAGTCCAATCGTAGATTTTATGCCAGTCATACCTGTACTCTTTCTTCTCTTAGCCTTTGTTTGGCAAGCTGCTGTAAGTTTTCGATGAGATCTTTCATCTCGTCCTAAAAAAAAAAGGAATGATTTATTCGCGTAAAACAATTCGAATACTAATAATTGATAAGATCAGACAAGTCTTATAGTATGAATTAGTGATTCAAACATGAAAATTCTTGGATAGCCACGATTCGGATCGGCCTTGTTTTACCATTCTAACGATTTTTCTTTTCCCTGAATTAAAAATATTATTGTGATCCTCCACAATATTAACAAATGGGTATAAAAAAAGGATTGATAAGTAAGATAATAATCAATAAGATACTAATCAATTTTATTTTCTTTATTACAATGAATATTAATAAATAAATAATTCTTTTCAATTTCAAAAAACAACTTTGATCTTCGGTATCAAATCAAAATAGGATATGTGGTATAAAAATAGAGAATCTATTCTCTTTTTTCAAAAAAAAAAAAAAATGATCTTGGAGATTGTGTAATGCTTACTCTCAAACTCTTTGTTTACACAGTAGTAATATTCTTTGTTTCTCTCTTCATTTTCGGATTTCTATCTAATGATCCAGGACGTAATCCTGGACGCGAAGAATAAAAAAGAAGTTCTTTAGCTTAATTTTTCATCTATTTTTTTTTTCAAAACATTCGATTCTAATTATATTTTATATTTATAAATCTATTATATTAATTTGAATATTCTATAAGACATTTGTTTTGTAATTATTTTAATTTTCTTTTGAAAAAAATCAAAATAATAAAAAATTTGAAAAAAAAAAACTTAACTAGTAAGTGATCGACGGAAACGGAAAGAGAGGGATTCGAACCCTCGGTACGAATGAGTCGTACAACGGATTAGCAATCCGACGCTTTCGGCCACTCAGCCATCTCTCCCATTGAAAATCAACTAAATACTAATTTAATAATAAAATAATAATAAATTTAAAATAAAAAAAAAATACTAAGTAATATAAAAATATTATCTATATTCTAATAATTATATATTTCTATCAAATTCGATATAACAATAACATTTATATAGCATAACAATAATATATATCTACAAAATATACAAGTTGTATTGTGTAATACCACTAAGTAAAAATTTTCTCTGAAATTCCACTCAGTTAGGTAAATTCTAAAGATTCAATAAAAAATTCACAACACAATACAATAGAATAAAAATATTCAATATAAATATTAACTATATACTATATATTAAAATCGAATAATATAAAAAGAAATACTTCTTCGCACGAAAGGTCCTTTCTTTTATTATTCCCACTATTCCTACGGCCTGGCCTGATCAGTACCTCGCCAGGCCCTTTTTTATTTCAAAGGATTATACACTAAAGAAAATTATTTAGAGGCAAGAACAATAAGAAAAAAGATTATATTATCTAGATATAGAAATATAGGCCATTTCTTATTATCTTTTCATAATCTCAGTAAGCCTTACTACGAAAAACGCCAATATTCGAAATTTAATAATTCGGTTATGATCCTATCTCGATTACGGCCAATTTCAGTATTCGACAAAAGTTCCATTTCGATACAATAATCGAACTGTAGCGGGTATAGTTTAGTGGTAAAAGTGCGATTCGTTCTATTAACCCCTTAATAGTTAAGGGGTCTCCCGGTTTGATTATTATTCCAATCAAAAACTTTATTTCTTAAAAGGAATTAATCCTTGACTTCTCAATGAGAAATTTGAGAAAAATTATACATTCTCGTGATTTGTATCCAAAGGTCAATTAAAAATTGAAAATTTGGATTATGAAATTACGAAACATGAATTTTGTTTTTTGAATTGGATCAATATGTCCAATTGAATAAGTATAAGTAAGAGATCCATGGATGAAGATATAAAAATAGGTTTCTAATCGTAACTAAATCTTCCATCTTCCTTTTTTTTGCTAGAGAGAAGCAAAATAGCTATTAAATGATGACTTTAGTTTACTAGAGTCTTCAATCAACATATTTCTTGTTGTTTGTTTTAGCTCGGTGGAAACAAAATACTTTTCCTTAGGATTCTCTCAAATAGAAATAGAGAACGAAGTAACTAGAAAGATTATTAGAATACCCTCTTCTAGAGGGATCATCTAAAAAGCAAGTTGTTTTGAAGTGAATACATTCATACAAAAAGCTGACATAGATGTTATGGATGAAATTTTTTTTGTAATTTCATTCCCGTCTGAAATTTGAATCTGGGAATTTCTCCATTTTCCATAAAGGAGCCGAATGAAACTAAAGTTTCATGTTCGGTTTTGAATTAGAGACGTTAAAAATGAGAAATCAACGTCGACTATAACCCCTAGCCTTCCAAGCTAACGATGCGGGTTCGATTCCCGCTACCCGCTTTTTTCTATATTAATTAATGCATCATTGAGTTGAATACGCAATTCAACAAATTTTGTTATCTCATAAACAATCCAATTCTTTTTTTGTTTCAAGAAATATTGAAACAAGAACTAGAATAAAAAAAAGGTAAAAAAATCAGAACGAAAAGCGTCCATTGTCTAATGGATAGGACATAGGTCTTCTAAACCTTTGGTATAGGTTCAAATCCTATTGGACGCAATTTATTTCCATATATTTTTTTAGATATCCACGCGAATAAAGATATTCTTTATTAATTATAATAAAGAAAAAAAATAAAAAATATAATTAATTAAGTTTAAGAGGGATCAATTGCTTTATGCTTGTTCCTGAAGTAGAAAGCGTTCCATCTGTTCTTGAATAGCTTCTTTTAAAAGAACTTCCGCTTCCTCAGTAAAGGTCTTGGTAGAAGATATAATTTCTTGGAACTGCGGTTTATTCGTTTTTACGTAAGTACGTAATTCAACAATAAATTTCCTTACCTGCCCAATTTCTAATGAATCAAGATAACCATTCGTTCCGGTATAAATAGTCATTATTTGTTCTTCTACCGTCAGAGGGGCGGATTGGGGTTGTTTGAGCAATTCACGTAATCGC